TTTTTAGAAATTGGGTGGGGAAAGGGGAAGCATTCAAAATTGTAGAGTATACAGAAGAAGAAAGAAAAAGAGAAGAAGAAAAAGAGACGAAGGAAAGAACGGAGAAAGAGCGAATACAGATAGCAGAGGCCTGGGATACCATTCCAGTTACACAAGTAATAAGAGGTTGCATGTTACTAACTCAATCTATTTTTAGAAAATATATTGTATTACCTTCATTGCTAATTGCAAAAAATAGTGGACGCATGTTCCTATTTCAATTTCCCGAATGGTTTGAGGATTTACAGGAATGGAATAGAGAGATGCATGTTAAATGTACCTATAATGGTGTTCCATTATCCGAAACAGAATTTCCGAAAAATTGGTTGACAGACGGTATTCAGATAAAAATCTTATTTCCTTTCCGTCTGAAACCTTGGCACAAATCGAAACTACGATCATCTAAGAAAGGTTTAATGAAAAAGAAAAAAAAAAAAGATGTTTTTTGTTTTTTAACAGTTTGGGGAATGGAAACTGAACTTCCTTTTGGGTCGCCCCGAAAACGACCTTCCTTTTTGAAACCCATTTTTAAGGAAATTGAAAAAAAAATTGGAAAATTGAAAAAGAAGTCTTCTCGAGTTCTAATAGTTTTTAAAAGAAAAATAAAATTACTTCGAAAAGTTTTAAAAGAAACAAAAGAATGGGTTATCGAAAGTGTTATTTTTATAAAAAGAATAATAAAAGAACTTTCAAAAATTCTGTTATTTCGATTAACAGGAGGAAAAGTATATGAATCAAGTGAAATTAAAGAAGAAAAAGATTCTATAATAAGCAATCAGCTAATTCACGAATCGTTTAGTGAAATTGCATCTACGAATTGGACAAAGTCTTCATTAACAGAAAAAAAAATCAAGGATTTGACTACTAAAACAAGTACAATTCGAAATCAAATAGAAAGAATTATAAAAGAGCAAAAAAAAGTAACTCCAAGAATAAATAATATTAGTCTTAAAAAAACAAGTTATAATGCTAAAAGATTCGAAAAATGGCAAATATTAAAAAAAAGAAATGCTCGATTAATCTCTAAATTACCTCTTTTTTTGAAATTTTTCATTGAAAGAATCTACACAGATATATTTTTATGTATCATTAATATTTCCAGAATGAATACAGAACTTTTTCTTGAATCAACAAAAAAAATTATTGATAAATCCATTTACAATAATGAAAGAAAACAAGAAAGAATTAATAAAATTAAGAAAAATCTAATTCCATTTATTTCGACTATAAAAAAGTCACTTGATAATATTAGTAATAGTCAAAAAAATTCACCTATTTTTTGTGACTTATCCTACGTGTCACAAGCATATGTATTTTTCAAATTATCACAAATCCAAGTTAGTAACTCGTATAAATTAAGAGCTGTTCTTCAATCTCAAGGAATTCCCCCGCCTGAAATAAAGGATTCTTTTGAAACACAAGGAATGGTTGATTCAAAATTAGGGGATAAGAAACTTCCGAGTTATGAAATGAATCCATGGAAAAAGTGGTTAAGAGGATATTATCAATACAATTTATCTCAGAGCAGATGGTATAGATTAATACCAGAAAAATGGCGCAATACAGTTCATCAGCGTCGTATAGCTAAAAAGGAAAATTTTAGCAAAAGGCATTCATATGAAAAAGACCAATTAATTGATTTAAAAAAACAAAAACAAATTGAAGTATATTCATTATCTAATCAAAAAAGAAAAGAGAATTTGCAAAAATACTATAAATATGATCTTTTATCATATAAATTTCTTAATTATGAAAATAAAACGGAATACTTTTTTTATAGATCTCCGTTTCAAGGACGTAAGAAGCAAGAGATTTCTTATAACATGCATAAAGAAAATATACTGAGGAACATCCCTATCGATAATTATCTAGGAAAGGTCGATATTCTATATATGGAAAAAACGGTCGATAGAAAATATTTTGATTGGAACATTCTCAATTTTGATCTTAAACAAAAAGGCGATATTGAGGCCTGGGTCAGCAATGGGAATCAAAATACTCAAATAATTCCTAAAAAAGATCTTTTTTACCTTATGATTCCAGAAATCAATCCACCAAACTCCGACAAAGTATTTTTTGATTGGATGGGAATGAATGAAAAAATGCTAAAGTGTCACATAGCGAATTTGGAACCTTGGTTCTTCCCAGAATTTGTGTTACTTTATAATGCATATAAAAGGAAACCTTGGTTTATACCAAGCAAATTACTTCTTTCAAATTTTCATAAAAATGAAAATAGTAGTGAAAATAAAAAAATAAATCAAAAGCAAAAAGGAAGTTTTTTGATACCATCGAATAAAAAGCATCGAAATCAAGGAGAAAAAGAACCCACAAGTCCAGGAAATCTTGGATCCGTTCTCTCACAACAAAAAGATAGTGAAGAAAATTATGCAAGATCAGACATGAAAAAGGGGAAAAAGAAAAAACAATACAAAAGCAGCGTGAGAGCAGAACTAGATTTCTTCCTGAAACGTTATTTGCTTTTTCAATTGAGATGGGACGATACTTTGAATGAAAGACTGATCAATAATGTCAAGGTATATTGTCTCCTGCTTAGACTGATAGATCCAACCCAAATTACTATACCCTTGATTCAAAATGGAGAAATGAGTTTGGATATAATGCTGATTGAGAAGAATTTAACTCTTAGCCAATTGATGAAAAAGGGAATATTGATTATAGAACCCATTCGTCTGTTTGGAAAAAACGATGCACAATTTATTATGTATCAAACCATAGGTATTTCATTGGTTCATAAGAGTAAGCACCAAACTAATCAAAAATACCAAGAACAAAGATATGTTTCTAAGAAGAATTTTGATGAAACTATTTCATCACACCAAAGAATAACTGAAAATAGAAACAAAAATCATTTGGATTTGCTTGTTCCTGAAAAGATTTTATCGTTTAGACATCGTAGAAAGTTGAGAATTCGAAGTTGTTTTAATTCAAAGAATAGAAATGTTGAAGATAGAAATCCAGTATTTTGGAATGCAAAGGATGTAAAAGACAGCATTTCGCATGACAGTAACCATTTTGATAGAGAGAAAAATCAATTAATGAAATTAAAGCTCTTTCTTTGGCCTAATTATCGATTAGAGGATTTAGCTTGTATGAATCGTTATTGGTTTGATACCAATAACGGCAGTCGTTTCAGTATGTTAAGAATACATCTGTATCCACGATTGAAATTTTGACATTTCGTGGATAATACACTTTTTCTATATATTCTATACCCTATATATATAATAGGGTATATCAAAGCAAACAAATACATAGATCACATGTCTTGTCTCACATTTCATTCTAATATCCAATAGGAAATGAATAATGTCTCGATTAGATCTCGAAATGAATCAACAGAACCTTCTTTGTTTTAGGTCTAAATTCTTCGATGCGAAAATATACCAATCCTTTTCTATCCCTATCTAAATCCAATTAGAAATTGGATTAATTGATTTGAATTCCGAAAATTAGGAGTTCATAAAGAAATTTGGATTAGATTATTGTATATACCAGATTCCAATTAATGGCATTATTATTACTGATCAATAAAATCCGTATCTGTAAAAAGGGAAAGGGGATTTTTTTATGGTAACAAATTCATTCATTTGGGTTATTTCTCAAAAAGAAAACGAAGAAAACAGAGGGTCTGTTGAATTTCAAGTATTCAGTTTTACCACTAAGATAAGAAGACTTACTTCACATTTGGAATTGCACAAAAAAGACTCTTCATCCCAGAGAGGTTTGCGGAAAATTTTGGGAAAACGCCAACGACTGCTGGCCTATTTGTCAAAAAAAAATAGAAGACGCTATAAAGAATTAATTAGTGAGTTAAATATTCGAGAGATAAAAACTCGTTAATTTGAAGCGTGATACCATTTGAGCTTAGTCGTTTAAATTTTGATGAACTTCTTTTTACTTTCAGCAATGCATGGAAGAACGACTCGGGAAAAAACTTATGATTGCACCAACTACAAGAAAAGACCTCATGATAGTCAATATGGGCCCTCACCACCCATCAATGCATGGTGTTCTTCGACTGATTGTTACTCTCGATGGTGAAAATGTTATTGATTGTGAACCAATACTGGGTTATTTACATAGAGGGATGGAGAAAATTGCGGAAAATCGAACAATTATACAATATTTGCCTTATGTAACGCGTTGGGATTATTTAGCTACTATGTTCACAGAAGCAATAACCGTAAATGGACCCGAACAGCTAGGCAATATTCAAGTACCTAAAAGGGCTAGCTATATCAGAGCTATTATGTTGGAGTTAAGTCGTATCGCTTCTCATTTGTTATGGCTTGGCCCATTTATGGCAGATATTGGGGCACAGACCCCTTTCTTCTATATTTTTCGAGAACGAGAGTTAATATATGACTTGTTCGAAGCTGCTACCGGTATGCGCATGATGCATAATTATTTTCGTATCGGAGGAGTAGCTGCTGATCTACCTCATGGCTGGATAGATAAATGTTTGGATTTTTGCGATTATTTTTTAACCGGGGTTGCTGAATATCAAAAGCTTATTACGCGGAATCCTATTTTTTTAGAACGAGTTGAGGGCGTAGGCATTATTGGCGCAGAAGAAGCACTAAATTGGGGTTTATCGGGCCCAATGTTACGAGCTTCCGGAATACAGTGGGATCTTCGTAAAATTGATCGTTATGAGTCTTACGACGAATTTGATTGGGAGATTCAATGGCAAAAAGAAGGGGATTCATTAGCTCGGTATTTAGTACGAATCAGTGAAATGACAGAATCCATAAAAATTATCCAACAGGCTCTGGAAGGAATTCCAGGGGGACCCTATGAGAATTTAGAAATTCGACGCTTTGGTAGAATAAAAGACCCTGAATGGAATGATTTTGACTATCGATTTATTAGTAAAAAACCTTCTCCAACTTTTGAATTGTCTAAGCAAGAACTTTATGTAAGAGTCGAAGCACCAA